GTTATCTATTAGAAATGCATTGTCCACCGTTTTACTCCGTACCACTGAATAATTTAGTCGTACACTTGAAAGATAGCCTAAAAAGTCGAGAGAATGCTTGGATAATTGGTTTATATAGATCCTTTCCGGTTGAGACCCCGCAAAAAAATGACATTGACATAAATTAACAAGATAAAATTTCCATTTATTCATCAGAAATGGCATATCTTTTGAAGCCAGAATGAGTTTTCCTTGATATCTAACATAATGTGTGCAAGGATCCTTCAACAACCAAAAGATAACCTGAAAATAATTAGGAAAGACTTCTGCAAGATGTTCTATTTTTCCATAGAAATGGATTCGCTCAAGAAGGACCCGAGAGGATGTTGACCGTAAATGAGAATCTTGGTTACGTAGAAAAAGAAAGATAGATTCGTATTCTGATACATAACAATTATATAGGAACAAGAAAAATCTTGGATTACTTTGTGAAAAAATAGAAATGGATTTCTTTGGAGTAAGAAGACTATTCCAATTCCAATACTCATGGAGAACAAATCGTAATAAATGCAAAGAAGAAACATCTTTCACCCAGCATCGAACGATTTGAACCAGGATTTCCAGATGGATCGGATAGGGTATTAGTACATCTAATACATAATTTAAATGTGAAAATTTGTCCTCTAAAAAAGGAAATATTGAATGAATTGATCGTAAATTATGAGATTTTACTATTTCTGACCTTTCTAAAGAAGATGCGAATTGTAGGGAAAATGGAATTTCCACAATGACTGAGAAACCCTCTGATATCATTTGATAATATAAATTCTTGTTGCATTTAAAAAATATATTTTGGTTAGAATAATTAGTGGAAATAATCAAATAATTTTGTTGATCCATTCGAGTAATTAAACGTTTTACAATTAGTAAACTAGATTTATTTTCATAACTGACATTTTGCAACAAAATAGATCTATTTAAACCATAATCATGGGAAAGCACATAACTATACTCCCGAAAGATAAGTGGGTATAGGAAGTCATGCTGCCTAGATGGATCTAGTTCTAAATATCTTTGAAATTTTTCCATTTGAAATTCAATTTGAACCGAAGGTAAAAAGTAGGGTTTTTGAGATTATCAAATGATACATAGTGCGATACAGTCAAAGCAATAGTATTTATAGTAAGAAAAGACTAAATACCATGGCAAGAGATAAACTCATCAACGGACTCTCTATCCTCTCCTTTTCCATCTAATTGGTTTAGGTTGATTAAAAGCTAAGAAGATGAATAAAAATCCTTTATTTTGTCAAGCCAATCGCTCTTTTGATTTTGGAACCAATCTCTTTATCAATATACTGCTTCTTATACACCTTCATCTCCACCCACTAATGGTGAATAGCTAATAGTTAGGACTCATAAAAAAAAGGATAATCCACTCAGGGAAAAAACCTTTCCCACATCAGGCACTAATGTATTTTTAACGTCTAATTAGAGTGGGAAATCATTCCAATTAAGATCCAATTAAGAACACAAGCTCGTTGCTTTTTTTTCCCTATACCTATAATTGGAGCCATAGTGCTCTATCCATTTATTCACTTGACCAACCTTTGAATGCATTTTGTTCTTCGCCAAGAATTCACGAAAAAGTTTTGACCAAGTCGATAAGAAAAAAATTCCTGGACTTCTTCATTGATACGACATGCTGTTTTTTCCATTCATTCCTTTTTGGATCAGTCGCGATCTTCCCAACTCTACAGATAGTGTGGACGAATCCATTTGTTCATATAAATGTGTAAAAGATGCTAGTCGCACTTAAAAGCCGAGTACTCTACCGTTGAGTTAGCAACCCCCCTCCTCAAAAAACATAAAAATAATCAGGATGTGTAGATACAATCGGAATCCCAATAAAAATAAAAAAAGAAATTGAATTGCATGGCACAATCCAAATATTAAACTAGCAAGAAAATGAAATATAATAATTTCGAATTGATTCTGAACATAAAAATGAATGTCTCAGATGCAAATACACGAAATTATTAAATAACAATATGTATTTAATCTAAATTGATAGGTCATTTCTTGTCACGTATGTTACCTATTGAATAAAGTACAAAAAGCTATACCTATATAAGGTAGAAAGATCCATTTAACCACACACAATGAATTATATTTGTTTGATACCCTGCTGTCAATATGAGTGTGAATGTTGAAAAAGAATACACTTGAACAGAATACAATGAAGAAAGAAAAAAAATTATAAATTCTTAATAATTAATAAAATAAAGAAAATTTTTGAAATCAAATTTAAATAATAATAAAATATAGATAAGATTAGAGAATTAAGATATATAATTAACAAACACAAGCCTAAGACTTGTGTTTGTTGGACTTGTGTTAAATGAAACAAGGGTAGACCAAGTTATATATAAATCATCCAACCCCCTTTTTTTGTATTGCATTGATTGAAGTTGCTTTGATTAAGACAGAATTGCGTAAAAACCCCGATTTCTTTGAAATGTCCTGAACAGTTTCTGTAGGTTGAGCACCCTTTTCAAGGAAATATAGAATGTCAGGAAAATTTAAATAGGTCTTATTTTTTATTGGATCATAAAAACCAACCTTTCGAAGAGGTTTTCCTTCTCTTCGCGATCGAACATCAATTGCAACGATTCGATAAATAGTTCGTTGCTTTCGACCACACCGTCTCAAGCGAAGTTTGAGCATATTCCTCCTTTAGTTTTCATTCATTTTAATATGTAATTAATTCCATTATGGAATCATGAATAGTTCTTGGTTAAGATGATACTATCTATATCCAATCCATTTTTTTGAGTAATCCAGATTTTTGACTTCTATATCTATAATATATATCTATAATATATATGAATTCTTTTTTGTTTACATATGTAATTATATTAGTAATTAGATGAAAAGAGATAAGAGGATTGAAATAGAGCTTTTCCATTTCCAATTGATCGCTATCTACTTCTCCGAGTAAGCATATGGGGATAGGGGGTTCTAAATCAAAGAATAAGGCAAAGAAAAAGTATACTATTTTACTGGATGCTAGATTCTCTTTCTTGTATAGGTACAAAATAAAGCAAAAAAAGTCCAGATTAAGCCACTCTTCCTATTTTTTACCCTACCCTAGTAAATTAACCGACTTAATCCTCTTGCTCAATCACCTTGATTGAGTTCAATTAGTACTCTTAGTATTATAATTCAATTCAGAAATCCAAAAAGAGTTTCTAAGTGGACTGCATCATTATCATTTAATGGATCGGGAATCGGAATCGGGGGGCACTTTAAGATTTCGATTTAGAGTGCATGATTGAAAACACAAATAGATGTGGGTGTAAGCTTTTTTTTTTTATAAAAAATAAAAAATGAACAGAAATATTAATTATCAAGGAGATGGGCATGGGATGAAAAGCGCATCCAGTTTTTTTATGACTTCAAAAAGACTTTTATCTATGTTCTCATCTTTCTCGGATCAAAAATAGATTCAATTGCATCAATATCTATTTGATTGGAACTCAATCCAATTTATGCAAAATATGATTCAAAGAAGAATCACTTGAAATAATTCAAAAATGAAGAAGAATCACATCTATTAGAATCTTAAATTAAACAGAAAGTTGTTCAAAAAGATAATCCTTTTTTTTATTCTCATATACTGAAAATAAAGATGCTATATACCGAGAATACCTATTCTCATAGAAATAATGGGTATGCTCTGGGACGGAAGGATTCGAACCTCCGAATAGCGGGACCAAAACCCGTTGCCTTACCACTTGGCCACGCCCCATATTCTATTTCTATTCGTTACTAAATAAACACTAATATTAGTATTGGTTGTTCGTCAATTCCAGTCAAAAGATCTCTGAACTAGATTGTTCATAAGATTTTGATACGTGTAGATATAGAATTAAACTTAATTTATTGATCATAATATATAATTCAATTAAGATATTGGATGAAAGTACGATTTCTTCTATTCTTTCTTTTTTTTATTTGCGAATTGAATGAAGGTTTTTTTATTGGTCTACCCTACTTTAAAATTTAAAATGTTTAATATCTTATTCATTTTAAAATGAATAAGATATTCAAAACTCAATAAAAAAAAGATAAAATTATCTTTCTATTTTTAAGACAAAAAAATTTGTTATGCTTAATATCTTTAGTTTGATCTGGATCTGTTTTAATTCTATCCTTTATTCAAGCAGTTTTCTCTTCGCTAAATTGCCTGAGGCCTACGCTTTTTTGAAGCCAATCGTAGATGTTATGCCAGTCATCCCTGTGCTCTTTCTTCTCTTAGCCTTTGTTTGGCAAGCTGCTGTCAGTTTTCGATAAGATCTTAAATACTGTTCTAACCTTCCAAAATTCATGATTTAGTCACGAAAAAAAAACTCTAACAATTGATAAGATCAGATAAGTCGTAACAGTATGAATCCTCAAGTCAACGATCGAGATTCCTGTATAGCCACGATAAATCTGTATCCACAGATTTCCGCATTCTGCACTTTTTTCCGTTGAAAGACCTTATTCCATTAGTCTATATATTATTAGAATACTTTATCATATATACGAGAATATTCTATTTAGAGTTCCCCCTAATATCTAATTGTTGGTATGAAATAAATTGATAATGAAGGACTCGACCCAATTTTACAAATGCATTTCTGAAATGGAATCTTTTTTCTATTTCTATAAAGCACTTGATTTCTTGGTGTCAAAATAGAATATGTGTTCTAAAAATAGAGAATCTAGTCTCTTTTTCCCAAACAAAAAAAAAAGAATCTTGGAGATTGTGTAATGCTTACTCTCAAACTTTTTGTTTACACGGTAGTCATATTCTTTGTTTCACTCTTCATCTTCGGATTCCTATCTAATGATCCAGGACGAAATCCCGGACGCGAAGAATAAAAAAATGGCTTTTTTGCTTTATTTTGAAATGTTCTTAGGATTTTATCTATTTCATACCCTTAACTCTAAAAATGAAAAGAAAAATTATAATACTTAATATATATATATATGAAAAAAATAAAAAACAAAAACCAAGAGGGTTTGACAAATTCTAAAGAGAATTAAAATATCAAGACCAAACCATCAACGTAACAGAAACGGAAAGAGAGGGATTCGAACCCTCGGTACGAAGAACTCGTACAACGAATTAGCAATCCGACGCTTTAGTCCACTCAGCCATCTTTCCGAATTACAACGAATTGAATTAATTTCAGTATCGATATCGAATTACTAAAGAATTAATCAAACTAATTATTAAACGAAAATTCAATAATTAATATTAACTATAAAAAATAGTTATATTATAGATATAAAATATAAAAATATGTAAGAAAATTTGATCAAATATCTAACTTTTATCTAAATGGAATTGCCGATAAAAGTTAGATAAAGTAAGTGCTCAAAAAAGAGATCTACAACCCAATATTCCAATCAATACAGACTCAATATACAATCTATCTATCTAGATATATTATATAGACCCTCTTTTTTTTTGTATATAGACTAGACAAAAAAAATACAATATATACTAATAATAAAAAAAAAGAACAATAAATAGTTTTAAATAGCTTTTCGTATGAAATCCCTCCTCTGATTTCGACGGCCTGGCCCCGGTCGGTACCTAGTCGGGCCTTTTTTGTTATTGAAAGAAGAAATAAAAATCAGAAAGAGGACTCTTTCCAAGATATAGAATCATAGTCTCGTTTCTTATTTTATTTTTATTTTTTACTGGACACAAAAAAAGCTAAAAGGACTGTGGTTTCTTCAACAATACATTCTTATGTTATAAATTCATTAGTTTTGGCCAGCAGCATCAGTCAACAAAAACCCCTCTCGAAAAAGAAAGCACTTTTTTAGTTTTTTGAGTTATTTAAATGAGTCTTCTTTTCCTAAGCTCATTATGTGTACTGACAAACAAATATATCAATACTCTCATTTTCATGATTCGTTTTTAATCCTATATTGATTACGACCACTTACTTTGCTGGACAAAAGGCCCTTTCTATAAGATAATGGCATCATAGCGGGTATAGTTTAGTGGTAAAAGTGTGATTCGTTCTAGTAATCCCCTTAATAGTTAAGGGGTCCCTTGGTTGGATTTATATTCCGATCAAAAACTTTATTTCTTAAAAGGATTTAATCCTTCCCCTTTCAATAAAAGATTCGAAGAAGAATATACATTCTCGTGATTTGTAGCCAAGAATCAACTATAACTTCATAAACATAAATTGGATTATGAAATTACGAAACATAATTTTTTAATTGGATGAATATATTCAATTGAATGAGTATGAGTAAAGGATCCATGGATAAACATAGAAAAGTTTCTTTCTAATCGTAACTAAATCTTCTATTTTTTTTGTCGAGAAAAGATTGAAGCGAAATAGCTATTAAAAGGTGACTTTAGTTTACTAAAGACATCCATTTTTTTTGAGTATTATTAGCCCGGCGGAAACAAAAGACTTTTCCTAAGGATTCTTTCAAAGAGAAATAGAGAACGAAGTAACTAGAAAAATTGTTCAAATTCCCCTGTTCTAGAGGGATCATCTAGAAAGCATATTCTTTTGAATGCAGTAAGAGAGAAAGCTGACATAGATATTATGGGTCCAAGTTAAAGAAGTTCAATTTCCTTTGTATTTTCTATTAAATTGTTATTAATAACAAGTTGATTCTTTTTTTTTTTTTTGTTCACGTCTTATATCCGAGAATTTCTCGATAGCCCATAAAGGAGCCGAATGAAACAAAAGTTTCATGTTTGGTTTTGAATTAGAGACGTTAAGATGCATCAACGCCGACTATAACCCCTAGCCTTCCAAGCTAACGATGCGGGTTCGATTCCCGCTACCCGCTCTATATATTCTATATATTATAGACTCTATAAATGGAGTCGATATAGAATCCTTTTGGATCGAATAGAATAAAAACAGATAACAGATAGAATAAAGCAAAATAAGAAGAATTCACTTATTATTTGTAATAAAATTCCATTAAAATTAAATATAAAAAAAGTAAGATCCTATATTTTATTACTAAAACGAATTACATTCTTATTCTTTTCTATTCTTATATTTATTCTATATTTCATTTCGTTTTAATTTTGAATCATAAATAAAAAAAAAAGGGAATTTTGAAGAATTAATCCATCATTGAATTAAATAGGCAATTCTACAAATTATCTCGCATAAATTACATTCAAAGTAAAAATGAGCAAAAAAATTGGAATGAAAGGCGTCCATTGTCTAATGGATAGGACAGAGGTCTTCTAAACCTTTGGTATAGGTTCAAATCCTATTGGACGCATGGACGCAATTTATTTCCATATGTTTGTCTATTAGATTTTTATCTATGTCAAGAAAGTTAAACGGTTCCGGTTTAAATAAGAGACACTTAGACTATAGCTCTAGCTTTTTTATGGTATATAATAATTTATATCTTTAATTCAATTAATTAATTCTATTCAAATTCTTTTCTTTTATTCGACTTTTTTTATATG